GAGTAGGTCCTTCCATAGCATCAGGTAACCATACATGAAGGGGAAATTGGGCGGATTTGGCAATTGCGCCAGAAAATAAGAAAAGGGCACACAAAGTAACAAAGAAAAAATTAACTTCATTATTATAAATTAAGTTATTGACTATTTCAAACAAATCTCGAAATTCGAAACTGCCCGTTATCCAATAAAGACCTAAAATTCCTAATAATAAACCAAAATCTCCTACACGATTAGTTACAAACGCTTTTTGACAAGCATTCGCAACGCTAGGTCGTGTGAACCAAAAACCTATTAATAGATAAGAGCACACTCCAACTAATTCCCAAAAAATATAAATTTGTATCAAATTAGAACTAGTAACTAATCCCAGCATTGAAGTATTGAAAAAACTCATATAAGCAAAAAATCTTAAATATCCTTGATCATGAGACATATAATTGTCGCTATAAATAAGAACCAGAATTCCAACAGTAGTAATTAAGATTGACATAATAGAAGTAAGTGGATCAATCAAGTGGCCAAACTCTAACGAAAAGTCATTATTGATGGTCCAAGACCATACATATTGATAGATATAACTGTTATTTATTTGCTGAATAGAAAGATTGGCTGAAAAAATCATAACTATACTTAACAATAAAACACTAGGAAAAGCCCACATGCGGCGAAGATTTATTGTTGCCGTCGGAAAAAGGAGAAGTCCCACTCCTATTAACATAGGAATTAGAACTGGAATGAAAGGTATGAACCATGAATATTGATATGTATATTCCATAAAAATAAATAAAAACCTTTTTTTATTCTTAATTAACTGTTTCGGATTCGCCAGCTCTTATTTTTTTTGTTTGAAAGGAGTCAGTTAATGTTAATAAAAAAATGAAGATATGTAAAACTAAAATAGAATTTTAGAATCTTTTATAATCTTAATTATTCTAAATCTTTTTCAAATACTTCAAAAAAAAAAGTGAAAATATATATATTATATAGATATATAAACAAAAGTGATTGTACCTTTATGTTGTTTATTTTGGTCATGCTATAGTTATACATGTAATAAAATAATCAAAAAGTTTAAGAAACCAATCTTATAATTGAATTTAACAAAAAAACTTGCCTCAATTTTTCTATTAATTGGTTAGGTTAGTTAAATTGGAGAAGCTCGACAAAAGAGTGCACCTAATTCAAATTTCCAAATTAAAATGAGACTAGTAGTTAATCTATTAAAGTATATATCTAAAGTATATATCATTTTTTTTAGAGAAACGAAAAAAAGTCAGTTTACATTTTAGTAATTACTTCACTCAATTCAAAACTGCATTGGTTAATGATTCTGAATAGAAACGAACTAAAATCCATAGTTCTTACTTTATTGGGTTAAGTTGTGTTGTGGGCTGTGTCTGTCTTTTATCAATCATATAAAAATACCCCTTTTTGTGTAATTATTTGTCCTTACTCGCTCTATAGATTAAAACATTGTACTACGTAAATTGTAATTAAGTAATAGTAATTGAAATTTTTTGTAGCTTCATAAAAAATCTTACTTAAAAAAAATAAGTATTTATTTTGCAATAGTAACTTGGTCATATCATTTGATCAATTCGAACTTATTGATTTGAAATTTTTTTGAAGAGAGTCTAATTTAGACAACAAATAGAGAATTAATAGTAAAGAACAATTGGTTTTTAACAATAGATGTCTTTCACATTCAACTATAGAAATGAATAACCTATTCTAATTTTTTAATGGCAGTCCCAAAAAAGCGCACTTCTATATCAAAAAAACGAATTCGTAAAAATATTTGGAAAAGAGAGGGATATTGGGTAGCATTGAAAGCTTTTTCGTTAGCGAAATCTCTTTCTACAGGGAATTCAAAAAATTTTTTGTACGACAAGAAATAAATAAGCAAACGTTGGAATAATTTGAATCTATATCTGACTCTAAAAAAAGTAAAAAGTCTACCTTAAGTTTCATTTTTCGGTTCGTTTCTAATTTTTTAGAATAAATCATTAAAAAGAAAAAAGTAATCATTCCCATTCCTTAATGTTTTGAATGGATCAATATTCAATTCGTTTTGCTATTATTGTATGTAAAATAAGAAGTCTTTTGTCTACTGAATTTGAAAAATTATATTTTTTTGTTTGAAAAAGAAAGAATAAATATAAGATATTAAAGTTTCAACTGTCTTTTTAGTATGTTTTATTATTTTAGAGATGGGGATGCATATTTTCCCCATCAACATAATACTAAGATATAAAGTTTTGTCTTTTTGGATATTTGTATTATACTATTTCTTATATAAGATTTTTATATAAGATAAGAGCAGATATAAATAAGATCTTTAATCAAAATTAATGAGTCATCGAAACTCATTTATTAAGTTTAAAACTTGTTTTGTAATTTTCTGAACACTCAATCATTTTGATAAATCATTATCACTATATCTATAATACGGTGCAATTACGATAGAAATAAAAACTTTTTTATTCTATGATACACACAATACCTAACCTAATTGAATTAGTTTGCGAAATACTATACTAACACAAATACTTTCCAAAGCGAAAACTCGAAGTAGGAATACAAGGTTATGTAAATTTTTAGTGTATGTATTCATGAAATTGTGATCGATAAAAATCCGATTTTTTCTTTTTTTTTTTTCAGTAACAAATTTTGTATTTTAGATTCATAAACTAAACTAAAATAAGATAAATGAGACAAAAAATGAATTGTTAAAAACAAAAAATGAAAAAAGAACATTGAATTAGGTTAAAAACTATTTTAAAACTATCTAGTTACAAGAGTTCCATTTTAGAAGAGTATAAATTAGCGTAACTCTAGTGTTTATGTTAAGTTAAATAAAATTGACACTATAACTAAGAAATAAAATGTTGAAAAATGGAATATAATAAAAAATAAGGATTATTATTGAAAATATGTTCAAATCGCTATTTTTTAAACTAGTTTTTATTCATCAATTTCCATGTTTCCTATAAAACTAAAAAATCGTGCATGATTGAGTACTTCAACCTCGACGATTGAATAAAAATAGGTTATTATGAGTTCGAACAAGCCGCTATGGTGAAATCGGTAGACACGCTGCTCTTAGGAAGCAGTGCTAGAGCATCTCGGTTCGAGTCCGAGTGGCGGCATGGCATCTTATCAAAGAGTAAGTCCTATAATGAATTCAATTCCCGATTTCTATTCCTATAATTGTGAGATCCCTTTCTAATTTTTATGATATTTTCAATTTTAGAGCATATATTAACTCATATATCCCTTTCGGTCGTTTCAATTGTAATTACAATTCGTTTGATAATCTTATTAGTTAATGAAATCGTAGGACTATATGATTCGTCGGAAAAGGGCATAATAACCACTTTTATCTGTATAACAGGATTATTAGTTACTCGTTGGATTTATTCGAAGCATTTACCATTAAGTGATTTATACGAATCATTAATTTTTCTTTCATGGAGTTTGTCCATTATTCATATGGTTCCATATTTCAAAAAAAAGAAAAACCATTTAAACGCAATAACCGCGCCAATTGTTATTTTTACCCAAGGATTTGCTACTTCTGGTTTTTTAACCGAAATGCACCAATCCGTAATATTAGTACCCGCTCTCCAATCTCATTGGTTAATGATGCACGTAAGTATGATGGTATTGGGCTATGCAGCTCTTTTATGTGGATCATTATTATCAGTAGCACTTATAGTAATTACATTTCGAAAAGTAATAAGAAATTTTGAGAAAAGCAATAATGAGTCATTTTCCTTTGGTGAGATCCAATACATTAACGAAAAAAACAATGTTTTATGGAACACCTCCTTTATTTCTTCCAAGAATTATTATATGTCTCAATTTATTCAACAATTGGATCATTGGAGTTATCGTATTATTAGTCTAGGGTTTATCTTTTTAACCATAGGTATTCTTTCGGGAGCAGTATGGGCAAATGAGGCATGGGGCTCATATTGGAATTGGGATCCGAAGGAAACTTGGGCATTTATTACTTGGACCGTATTCGCGATTTATTTACATATTCGAACAAATAAAAATTTGGAAGGTGTAAATTCTGCAATTGTAGCCTCCACGGGATTTCTTATAATTTGGATATGCTATTTTGGGGTCAATCTATTAGGAATAGGGCTACATAGTTATGGTGCATTTACACTAACATCGAATTGAAGAAAGGACCTGATAAATACAAACAAACACGGGACAGCATATATATAAGAAAACGTCGTGTAAGCCATCACGAACCTTTTGAATCACTACTTTGATTCAAAAGGTTCTTACAAACAAAGGCCAAACATACATATCTGGTTAAAATCAAAAGTCTAATTCATTTTTTTATTTGTAACTTAAATTAAAGTTCCATTTTAGAGAAGAAAAAAGATTTCTTTTTAGTTTTTTAATTGTACAACGAAGTTTTTTTAAGCATCCTATTCTAGTTATAGTATAGGATTGCTCTTTGATTTTTTATTTTATTCGGTAAAATGTTTTATTTTATAAAATAATTAGATATAATAGTTTCGACCTTGTCAACTGATAGTGAGAAAACGAAATCCGGATAAAGACCAATACCCATTACAGGTAAAAAAATAGAGATCGAAATAAATAACTCTCGCGGTCCAGAATCAAAAAAAGAAGAGTTTGGGGCATTAAAAAACCTGTATCCATAGAACATTTGGCGTAACATAGATAATGAATAAATAGGAGTTAATATCATTCCAACTGCCATTACAAATGTAATTAGTATTTTTGTTATTAAAAATAGATTTTGGTTGGGAATTATTCCAAAAAATACTATTAATTCCGCAACAAAACCACTCATCCCCGGTAATGCAAGGGAAGCCATCGATAAGATACTGAAAGTCATGAATATTTTTGGAACCGGGATCGCCAGTCCGCCCATTTCATCGAGATAAACAAGACGTATTCTATCATAACTCGTTCCCGCCAAGAAAAAAAGTGCAGCGCCAATAAATCCATGAGAGATTATTTGCAAAATGACTCCATTGAGGCCCATATCACTTAGAGAGCCAATTCCTATAATTATGAAACCCATATGAGATACGGAGGAATAGGCTATTCTTTTTTTTAAATTACGTTGACCAGGAGATGCTGAAGCTGCATAGATTATTTGAATTGTGCCTACTATCATCAACCAGGGAGCAAATATAGAATGAGCGCGGGGCAAGAATTCCATATTGATCCGAACCAACCCATACGCCCCCATTTTTAATAAGATTCCGGCTAGAAGCATACAAGTACTGTAATGTGCCTCTCCATGGGTGTCTGGTAACCATGTATGGAAAGGTATAATCGGTGATTTGACAGCAAAAGCAATAAGAAACCCAATATAGAATATTATTTCCAGTGCTACTGGATAGGATTGATTAGCCGATGTTTCAAAATTGAATGTTGGTTCATTGGAAGCATATAAACCGATACCCAGAACTCCTATTAATAAAAAAACGGAGCTTCCCGCAGTGTACAAAATAAACTTTGTAGCTGAATACAAGCGTTGTTTTCCCCCCCACACGGATATAAGTAGATAAACGGGAATTAATTCAAATTCCCACATGATGAAAAAAAGTAAAAGGTCTCGAGAAGAAAATGATCCTATTTGACCGCTATACATTGCTAACATCAGGAAATGGAATAATCGGGAATCTCGAGTAACCGGCCAAGCCGCTAAAGTAGCTAAAGTGGTTATAAATCCTGTGAGCAAAATAGGGCCTATAGAAAGTCCATCTATTCCCAATCTCCAGTAAAAATCAAAAAAATGAATCCATTTATAATCCTCCGTCAGTTGCATTAATGGATCATCCAATTGGAAATAGTAATAGAATGCATAAGTTGTTATAAGGAGTTCTATTATGCATAGAAATATAGTATACAATCGAATTACCTTATTTCCTCTATGAGGGAGAAAGAAAATTAAGGAACCCCCAAATATTGGCAAAACTACAACTATTGTTAACCAAGGAAAAAAATTCGTAGTAAAAACAAGATACACTTGGACCAGAAAAATCCGTGCTCGAAAACAAAAAACGGAATTTAATATCTTTTTTTTTTGTTTTCGAGCACGGCGATTTTTGTCGGTAAAAAAAATTAAATGTATTCAGGTGGGGGTTTTGAAACGTATCAATAAGCGAGGCCCATGCTTCGAGTTGTTTCATGCCATAAATAAACTCGAACGCTCAAGAAATCCGTTGGACAGGCGGATTCACATCTCTTACAACCAACACAGTCCTCCGTTCTTGGAGCAGAAGCAATTTGCTTAGCTTTACATCCGTCCCAAGGTATCATTTCTAATACATCTGTGGGACAGGCTCTGACACATTGAGTACACCCTATACATGTATCATAAATCTTTACTGAATGTGACATTGGATATATCCATTTTTTAACATCATAAATTTTCGATCTAGTAAACTTGTAAATGAATTATACATTAGACACCAGATGAATCAATGATTTACCAGAATTTTCGAATCAATCTGCTTCCGTATCGATTCATGCGGGAGGGCCAAGATGCTTTGATTTCTTACATTTTTTGTAAACACGATCAATACGTTATGTATCATCCAGTATAATAAATAGAATTCGACTTGAGAAATATTAGAATTTCTATGATTAATACTACTTATTCAACAAATTCGATTGATTGATACGAGTTGATTTTCGGTTACGATAAATTGAGGAAACAATAGCCGGTCCAATAGCTGCTTCAGCGGCTGCAATAGCTATAACAAAAATTGAAAAAATATTTCCTTTTAATTGACGACTATCAAAAAAATCAGAAAATGTTACAAAATTTATATTAACTGCATTAAGTATAAGTTCAAGACACATAAGGGCTCTAAGCATATTTCGACTTGTGACCAATCCATAGATACCGATAGAAAATAAATAGGCACTCACAACAAGTACATGTTCGAGCATCATTGACCAACTCCTTATTAATTTAGATTCATTTCAAGATGAAAAACAATTTGATGGGTTCAATTGACTAGAATATAAAAAGTACGGAACAAGGGAATCTATTGGTAATAGATCAAATAAAAGAATTTCTATTTTAGACAGAAAAAAAGCTTCAAATAAAATGGATGTGATAACATAGAACAAAGTTTTATTTTTATTTTTCTTATTAGTTCGAAAGATTTATTATTGACGAGCCACAACAATTGCGCCTATTAAAGCAGCTAAAAGAATTATTGAAATGAGTTCAAATGGAAGAAAAAAATCTGTTGATAAATGAATTCCAATTTGTTGACTGTTACTTATCAAATCTTGCTCTATAATCTGGTTTGATCTGGTAGTCCAAATAATACCGTACCATGACGTATCTGGAATAGTAGCCATTAGTGAACCAAAAAGAATTGTACAAACCAGCAAAGTAACCCCATTCCCAACGGTCCAAAGATTAAAATCTTTGTAATATTCTGAACCATTCATAAACATCACAGCAAATATGATTAAAACATTTATAGCTCCCACGTAAATAAGGAGCTGTGCGGCAGCTACAAAATGGGAATTGGATAGAATATAGAATAAGGATATACAAACAAGAACCAGTCCCAATGAAAAGGCAGAAAAAATTGGATTGGTAAGTAATACTACTCCTATACCTCCGAATATAAGACCTGATCCAAAAAAGACTAAAAGAAAATCATGTATCGGTCCAGGCAAATCCATTATATGTAAAGAGATAAATAAATCGAAATTTTTTTCATGACCTTATTGACCCCACCAGGAATTTTTTTTTATGAAAAGGTTTTTAATTGAATTAAATTCTAAGGAATGTGAATTGATGTAGGTACAGCTATTGGACTAATATCATTTTTGATCTTAAAGAGTAGTTCTAGACTAGATATTTATATTTCGAAATAATTAGAGATATAGTCATAGATTTTCTATACAAATTGAAGCACGACCAAATAACTCAATAGTTGGAATTTAGAGTTAGTGACTAAACAAAATAAAAGAAAGAAAGCGCACTCCTTTCTATCAAAACAAAACACTGACCCTTACTAATTCTAATTGGAAATTACTCTTTATCTTTAATCAAAGGATTTACTTATTTTTTTATTTTAGGTGAATTTAAAATTGTTCGAATTGTATAATCGTCAATTACTGACATCGGTAAACGACCCAAGGCAATTTGATTATAATTCAATTCGTGACGATCATAAGTGGAAAGCTCATATTCTTCAGTCATTGATAAACAATTTGTTGGACAATACTCAACACAGTTACCACAAAATATACAGATTCCGAAATCAATACTGTAATTAAGCAACCGTTTCTTTCGAATATTCGTTTCCAAGTCCCAATCAACAACAGGTAGATCTATAGGGCATACACGAACACATACTTCACAAGCAATGCATTTATCAAACTCAAAATGTATTCGACCGCGGAAACGTTCTGATGTGATTAATTTTTCATAAGGATATTGAATAGTTACAGGTAAACGGTTTGCATGGGATAAGGTAATCATGAAACTTTGACCAATATACCTTGCAGCTCGTACTGTTTGTTGACCATAATTCATGACCCTGGTTACCATAGGGAACATATCGTAAATATCTATGAAAATTGTTATGTTTGTTTATTTCTCTTGTTTGAGACAAGCCGTATATATAGAATATAGTATTCCTTTACAGCGAAAGAAGTTGGAAAGAAGTTGTTAATAATAGATTACCGAGAGAAATAGGTAAAAGAAATTTCCATCCCAAATTTAATAGTTGGTCCATTCTTAGCCTCGGTAAAGTCCATCTTATTGTGATAGAAATGAACAAGAACAAATAAGTTTTGACTAATGTAATAAAGATACCAATTGTCGTTCCAAAGACCTCGCGTGCTTTATTTATTTCAAAAAGCTCAGCAACGAGTATGTACGGACTAGAGATAGAGATATTCCAACCGCCCAAGTAAAGAACTGTTACAAATAATGAAGAAACTAATAGGTTTAGATAGGAAGCAACATAAAATAAACCAAATTTGATACCCGAATATTCGGTTTGATAACCTGCTACTAATTCTTCTTCTGCTTCCGGTAAATCAAAAGGTAATCTCTCACATTCTGCTAGGGAAGAAATTAGAAAAACGATAAACCCTATAGGTTGACGCCACAAATTCCAACCCCAAAAACCATATTTTGATTGAGCCTCAACTATATCAACTGTACTTAAACTATTAGATAATCATAGTCGATGATAACATCACTGTTATCATCTCTATTACAGAACCGTACATGAGATTTTCATCTCATACGGCTCCTTTAGGGCCATAAAGAAATCTAAGGGCCGAGTCTGTATTATTTATCTTGATTTATAGGATAGATAGGATAGATAGGTTCAAAATCGAGTAAACGGCCCTGATTAGACCACTTTAATTCTGTTGGTTATATAATAAATAAAAAAGACTACGTCTGAATTGATCTTATCCTTTATTTAATTCAAAAAGAATTATTTTGTGAGTAATAACTTTAAGTCTTTAATAAAATACTGCTTGTAGAAATATAAATAACCCGTCGTTTTCAATTATGAAAAAAAAAAAAGATCTATTTTTTTTATTGAATTGTATTCTTTCTATTTTTTATTTTCGTTCCTATTCTTCTTTCTTTTCTGGAAAAAAAAGGGGGGGGGGTCCAAGAAAAAGGGGGAGCTTACAAAATAAAGGATTTTTTCGTTTCGATAGTCGTTTATTTAATCGGTGGATTGAAGTATACTCTGGATAGGAATCTTGGGGAGTACGGCCTGATCATTTCTACTAACTTAAAGCCCCTATTAGTATTCTTTTTATATTATGTATAAATGTCCTTGGGGATAAATCACATAATCTCTATTACCAATCCTTTGCGTAATTTGGCGTTTCTAACCATCCACTCATTTTTGCTAAACCCCCGCTTTATGGTAATACATACAAACACTAGTGAAAACTTAATACGGTGGGTCTTTTGAACCCGCTTCAAACTAGGATGACATGACTAATCAACCAATCTTGGGGTAAACGGGTTCTTCTTCTGTTTATTTACGCTCAACTCTTTAATTCTTCTTATACATCGAAGACGAGACTCAAGAATTTGACTGCGAATATATATATATTATATACCTGTTAGCTGTTTTCTTTCACTCATATAACTATCTAATTTAATTCATTAATCCGAATAATGAATGAAAAATGAAGATATCTATTCAATTCATTCCACCTCTTTTTCTATAAAGACTCTAAAGAAAGAAATAGGGAAAAGTTTATGTTTCAACGAATCGCACGTAGAGATATTGCTAATACACATAGAGTTAATGGTATTTCATAATTAATCGATTGAGCAGCAGCTCGTAGACCACCTAAAAAGGAATATTTATTATTTGAACCATATCCTGACATAAGAAGTCCAATGGGAGCAATACTTGAAACGGAAATCCATAAAAAAACCCCTATATTGAGATCGGATAAAACAAGGTGATAGTCAAAAGGAATTACTGAATAACTTAGTAGAATTGATATAACTGCTATGGATGGTCCTATACTAAATAAACGAGTATCTCCTCTAGATGGAAGAATATTTTCTTTGAAAAGTAGTTTTGTCCCATCTGCTAGAGCTTGAAGAACGCCTAAAGGACCGGCGTATTCGGGTCCAATACGTTGTTGTAGCCCTGCGGATATTTCTCTTTCTAACCATACAATGACTAGTACGCCTATTGTGATTCCTAATACAAGAGTCAAAATAGGGACAAGCACCCATAGAATTCCATAGACCCCTTTGAAGGATTCCACTCTGTAAAAAGAATTGATATCTTGTACTTCCGTTATATCAATTATCATTTCAACGATCGACTTCTCCCATAATGATATCTATGCTACCTAGTATTGTCATAATATCAGCCAATTTCATTCTTTTAACTAACTGAGGAAGAATTTGCAAATTGATAAAACCAGGTGGGCGAATTTTCCATCTCCAAGGAAAACCACTCTGATCCCCTATCAGAAAAATTCCCAATTCTCCCTTGGGGGCTTCGACTCGCACATAAAGTTCTTGTTTCGGCAATTCAAAAGTAGGAGAAGGTTTTTTACTAATGAATCGATATTCAAAATCATGCCATTCTGGATACCTTTCTCTATCAAAGTATCGTATTTCTAAATTCTCATAGGGCCCTCCCGGAATTCCTTCCAGAGCCTGTTGAATAATTTTTATGGATTCTGTCATTTCGCCAATTCGGACTAAATAACGGGCTAATGAATCCCCCTCTTTTTGCCATTGGACTTCCCAATCAAATTCGTCATAACACTCATAATGATTAACTTTACGAAGATCCCATTGTATTCCGGACGCCCGCAACATGGGTCCTGATAAACCCCAATTAATTACTTGGTCTCTCCCAATAATACCTACGCCCTCAACTCGTTCTAAAAAAATAGGATTTCTTGTAATAAGTTTTTCATATTCAGTAACTCCTGTTAAAAAATAATCGCAGAAATCCAAACATTTATCTATCCAGCCATAAGGTAGATCGGCCGCTACTCCTCCGATACGAAAATAATTATGCATCATTCTCATACCCGTAGCAGCTTCGAATAGATCATATACTAATTCCCGTTCTCTGAAAATATAGAAGAAAGGGGTCTGTGCACCAATATCTGCCATAAAAGGGCCGAGCCATAACAGATGAGAAGCTATACGACTCAATTCCAACATAATTACTCTGATATAACTGGCTCTTTTAGGTACTTGAATATTTCCTAACTGTTCTGGCCCATTTACAGTTATTGCTTCTGTGAACATAGTAGCTAAATAATCCCAACGGGTTACATAAGGCAGATATTGTATAATAGTTCGGTTTTCCGCAATTTTTTCCATCCCTCTGTGTAAATAACCCAATATTGGTTCACAGTCAATAACATCTTCACCGTCCAGAGTAACGATGAGTCGAAGAACGCCGTGCATTGACGGGTGTTGGGGTCCCATATTTACTACCATGAGATCCTTTCTTGTAGCTGGTATATTCATAAGTTTTTCCTCGATTCATTTTTCTACGAATTGCGTAAAACGAAAAAAGGTTCATCAAAATTCAAGATCTAATAAATCAAATAATTCAAAATGACTCTTAAAATTAACGAGTTTTTGATTCTCGAATACCCAACTGATTAATTAAGTGTTTATAACGTACTCCATTTTTCTTTGACAAATAAGACAGCAGCCTTTGACGTTTTCCCAGAATTTTACGTAGACCTCTTTGAGAGGAATAGTCTTTTCGGTGCAATTCCAAATGCGAAGTAAGTCTTCTTATTTTAGTGGTCAAACTCAATACTTGAAATTCAATGGATCCCCTCTTTTTTTCTTTTTCTTCTTGCGAAAGAAACGAGATGAATGAATTTTTTACCATAAAACGCCCCCTCTCTCTTTTTTTTCGATATTTTTATCCATATATATTTATTCATCAGTAATAATAATTACACTCGTTTTAATTTGATATACACAATCATTCTTAATTTCGTTAAGAATTCTTAATTTTGTCAAATAAAATTACTTACTTTAGAAATCAATAATAATGAATCCAATTTTGAAATTGGATTCGGATAGGATATACTATACAAAAGCATGGTATGTTTATGCACTCACAAAAAAAATTAGACCTAAAAATGAAGAAGATTTTGTTGATTCATTTCTAGATCTAATAATTAATATAATACAATGCATCAGTAAATTAGTATCCTTTATCAGAATGAAATAATGGGTGTGTTTATTTCTTTGTGTTCATATACTCGCTATGGTACAGCAATCTAGTAAAAAAAATGTACCATTAATGAATTTTCAATCTCGGATACATCTGAATCCTTACCAGACTGAAACGACTACCATTATTGGTATCAAACCAATAGCGATTCATACAAGATAAATCTTCTAATCGATAATTGGGCCAAAGAAAGAACTTTAATTTAATTAGTTTATTTTCATCTCTATCAAGATTTTTTCTTTTATTCAAAACTTGATCGCAATCATAATTTTTTACCTTATTTCCATTGCAAAATACTGTATTTCTATGTATACCAATTCTATTACTAGAATTGAAACAAATTATAATTCTCAATTCTCTACGACGTCTCGGGGATAAAATATTTTCAGGAACAAGCAAATCATAATGATTTTTGTCTCTATTTCCATTCATTTTTTCATGTAGTGCAATGGATTCATCAAAATTCTTCTTATTCTTATCAACATAGACCCCGCCTTTTTCTAGGTATCTTTGATGAATTTGGTGTTTCCTCTTAGGAACCAATGAAATACCTATGATTTGATATAGAAGAAACTGTCCATCCGTTTTTACAGACAGACGAACTGGTTCGATAATAAATATTCCCCTTTTCATCAATTCTGTAAGAGTTAAATCCTTATGTACCATCAGAATATCCAGACTCATTTCTTCCCTTTGAATAGCGGATATGGCAATTTCTGTTGGATTTATCAGCCTAAGCAGGAGACAATATACTTTGATGTTATTGATTATTCTTTGATTGAAAGAATAATCCCATCTCAATTGAAAACGCAAATACCTTTTTAGTAATAACTCAAGCTCCCCTTCTGTGTTATTCTTGTATTGCTTTTTGTTTCTACGTTTTTGTTTTTTCATGTACGATCCCCTAGAATCTTGTTCAACATCTTTGTCTTTGTTTGAGAGAGCCGATTCGGGATCCGCTTGGTCCGCGAATTCTTTTTCTACTTGATTTCTATTTTCTAATTCAAGAGTTTTTTCATTCGATAATATAAAAATATCTCTTTTTTGATTTCCAGTGATGCTTTTATGTTTATTAACATTTTCGTTTCCATTAAAATTAAAAAAAAGTAATTTGATTGGTATGCCCCACGGTTGAATCTTATATGTATTATAAAGTATCGGAAATTCTGGGAAGAACCAAAGTTCTAGATTCGATATTGGATTACTTAGTATTTCTTCATTCATTCCCATCCAATCAAAAAAAAAACCTTTTTGATTGGATGGGTTCATTTTCTGATCTTGATGAATCGTGAGATAAAAAAGGCCTTTCTTATCCATTTTATCGATTATTTGATAATTATTAAACCCAGTCTTAGTATTTTTATTCCTGACGGTATCGATATCGGCCCAGGCCTTAATATTGATCTTCTTTCTAAGACAAAAATTGAGAATTTTCCAATCAAAATATTTTCTATCTGAATTTTTTTCTATATCTATACTATCATCTTCGACGAGATAATTCTTGATAAGGATACCTCCCATCATATCAAAAAATTTGTGTTTAGTTGTATTGTAATTATAAGAAATCTCTTGGTTATTATTTACTTGTAATGGTAATCTATAAATATATGAGTCTTTCTTATTTTCATAATTAATAGATTTATACGATACACGATCATATCCATATTGTTTTGTCAAATTTTCTTTTTGATTTGGCAATGAGGCTATTTCAAAATATTTTTCTTTTTCATAATGAATAAATCGGTTTTTTTCATATTCATATGAATCACATTTGTTGAAATTTTCATTTTTAGTCATACGGCATTGATTGACCCTAGTTCGCCATTTTTGTGGTACTAATCTAGACCATTTAAGCTGAGATAAATCATATTGATATTGATAATGACCCCTTAGCCAGTTTTTCAATTCATTAATTCTAAAATTTCGAGGGTTTTTATGTCGTAATTCGGAATCAAATATTCCTTGCGTTCCAACAAAATACTCTTTTATTTCATTTTTAAGAAAAAAATATGTTCCGTAATATTTAAAGACAGATCTTAACTTATCTAGGTTACTGACTTGAGTTTGTGATAATTTATAGAATACATATGCTTGTGACAAGTAAGCTAAGTCCCCAAAAATCTTTGAATTCTTATTAATAATACAACGTGACTTTTTTATAGTCGAGCAAAAGTTAATTATACTTTGATTTGTTTTATCAATTCTTTCTCGATTTGCTTCATTATTGTAAATGTATTTATTAATCATTTTTTTTGTTATTGTTAATTCAAGAAAAAGCTGTGCATTGATTCTAGGTATATTAATGATACATAGAAGGGTATCCATGTATAGCTTTTCAATAAAGAATTTTACAAAAAAATGTGATTTACGAAGCAATCGAAGATTTTTTCGTTTTAATATCTGCCAAATATCTTTTGGTGATTCTAATCCTTTATCTTCATAACTTAGTTTGTTAGGGTTAATATTTATCTCTGGGGTTATAAACCCTCTTTTCTTGTCTTTTTTCATTTTTTCTATTTTATTTATGATTGTGTTTGTTCTATTAACCAGATCTTTCATTTTTTTTTCAGTCAATGAAGAAGTTGACCAATCCATAGATCGAATTTTAATGGACGATTCTTGAATCATTCGATTATGAATTATCGAATTTTTTTCTTTTTTAGTTTGACTTAATTCATATAAATCTATTTTTTTCAATCCAAATAAGAGATTTCTTTTTGAGAGCTCTTTTTTTATTTTTTTTAGAAATAGAATGACTTTGATGACCCCCTTTTTTGTTTCTTTTGCTACATTTAGAAAAAATTTTGTTTTTTCTTTTAAAACTCTTAGAACTAGAAAAAGCTTTTTTTTTAATTTTAATTTTTTTTTTTCGAGTCCTTTAAAAACGGGTTCAAAAATGGAAAATCGGTTTCGGGGAGAACCAAAAGGCAGTTCAGCTTCCATTCCCCAAACTGTTAAAAAACAAAAATCATTTTTTTGTCCTTTCCCGTTCTTTTTAATTTGATCTTTATGAGGGGATCGTAACTTAGATCTGTGCCAAGGTTTCAAACGAAAAGGAAATAGGATCTTTATCTGAATACCGTCTGTTAACCAGTTTTTCGGAAATTCTTTTTCTGATAATTGAACTCCGTTATAGGTGCATTTAACATGCATTTCTTTTTTCCAATCCTTTAAATCCTCGTAACATTCGGGAAATTGAAATAATAGTATACGAACCATATTTTTAGCTATTATCAATGAAGGTAATAGAATATATTTTCTAAGAATCGATTGTATTACTAATAAAGAACCTCTTATTACTTGAGCAAATATAATGCTATCCCAGGCTTCCCCTATTTCTATACGAACTTTCTCCTCTCTTTTGTATTTTTCGCTTTTGTCCTCTTCCGTTTTCTCACTTTCTTTTTTCTTTTCCTCTGTATAATCCGAAATTTTGAATTCTTTTTTTTTCCAAATCAAATTTAGAAAAATGATTTTCATCAGCTCGGGGATATCAAATGAAAAAAAAGGGGGGTTGTCTAGTCTATCCAAAAACAGGGGTGAATGTACATTTGCTTCAAAAAGTTCCCAAATAATTGTTTTACGCCTTTGAGCTCGGATAGACCCTTTTATTATATCTCGACGAAAATCCGATTGTTGTGAATAACGTATTAAAGCTACCTCGTCAGCTTTATCAGGATTATCAGTATCTTTGGTATTAGTATAAGGATCGGTATTTTGCGGAGTATCAGTAAAAATCACGACACGCTTGGATTTTCTTGAACGAATTTCATGATCTTGTACCACATTTTCTTCTTTTTCTCCTTCCTGTTGTTCCAACTCGTCGATTAATTTGTATGACCATTGAGGAACTTCTTTAGTTATTTCTTTTATTCCAATATCCTTTTGTCTAATTGTTTTATCCTTGAGATCAGTTATAACTTGATCGAATAAAAAGTTTAAAATTTTTATTTGATCTTCTGAATAAATTCTTACTTGTTTGTTTTCAGGAAATAAAAAAAGCCCTTTACCACTCAAATTGGATATTGATTTTCCTGCAACCTTACTTATTATGTTTAATAAATACCCGATTTCTGTTGATAATGGTTTTCGATCAAATAGATCCACGTTCCGATCAAATTCCGGGTAATTCTTAGTAAGAAGGATGCCATGAATCTTATTTACTCCAATTGTCTCCATGCAATTTTTTACAGAAGTTTTTAGGATTGAGAATAAAAAAAAATTTCTTATTTGTCCGCGATAGGGTCCGTTCAATAAAGGATCAGATATTGTGGGGAAATATTCTTTTTTAGTCTCATTATTACACAATCTAATTCTTTTTTCGAGTACCTCCAGAGCAAGGAATCTCTTATCGTAAGTTTCTATTCTATGTATGAATTTTTTGCTTATGTTGTTCTTTTTTTGTTCATTGGCATAACTCCAATGATTATACAATTCATTATAGGAGATCTTTTTTATTGTAAACAAAGACATCTTTCTTTCTATTATTTTCAAAAAAGTTGACAAACTTGGCGGATGCGTGAAGGATATCCTTTCTTTTCCATCACCTTTACATGTATGAAAAAAAGATTGTGACATTTCATTTTTTACAGAATTCTCAAATCGGTCGTTTTTTATATATCGGAATGGACGATGGAATCGTTTATAGTCGAAAAGAATAGTTACAAGAGGTTTTTCAAACCAGAATCTCTCTTTATCCTTTATTTCTTTAAATATTTCTAACTTCGAATTTTCTTGATTCCCAT